CTTTTGCATGGGCTCGCCGTGCGCTTGTATGGTCTGGAGAGGCTTACTTGTCTTATAGTTTAGCTGCTTTATCTGTTTTTGGTTTCATTGCTTGTTGCTTTGTCTGGTTCAATAATACCGCATATCCTAGTGAGTTTTACGGGCCTACCGGCCCAGAAGCTTCTCAAGCCCAAGCATTTACTTTCCTAGTTAGAGACCAACGTCTTGGGGCTAACGTGGGATCTGCTCAAGGGCCTACTGGTTTAGGTAAATATCTAATGCGTTCCCCGACCGGAGAAGTTATTTTTGGAGGTGAAACTATGCGTTTTTGGGATTTGCGTGCTCCCTGGTTAGAACCTCTAAGGGGTCCCAATGGTTTGGACTTGAGTAGGCTGAAAAAAGACATACAACCTTGGCAAGAACGACGTTCCGCGGAATATATGACCCATGCCCCGCTGGGCTCTTTAAATTCTGTGGGTGGCGTAGCTACCGAGATCAATGCGGTCAATTATGTTTCTCCTAGAAGTTGGTTAGCTACCTCTCATTTTGTTCTAGGATTCTTCCTTTTCGTAGGTCATTTATGGCACGCGGGGAGGGCTCGAGCGGCTGCTGCGGGATTTGAAAAAGGAATTGATCGCGATTTTGAGCCTGTTCTTTCCATGACTCCTCTTAACTGAGGCAAGAGATCTACTACTTGAAGTAGTATTTAATTTACTTCCACCATGGCTAATACATATTTGATCTAGTTGGGTAGATTGGGTCATACTTCAAAAAAAAAGTATTCCTTTTTACTTTCTTTTCAACCCATTTCATTTATATCTAACATCTTTTTTTGGCTCGGCTAGGTAGGATAGCCGAGCCATTCACCTTTATGCTACTGAAACAGGCAAAACAAAAAAAAATATACATATTCGCCAAGCAAAAGGAGAGAGAGGGATTCGAACCCTCGATAGTTCTTTGTTCTGAACTATACCGGTTTTCAAGACCGGAGCTATCAACCACTCGGCCATCTCTCCAAAAGAGAATTTAGAAATTCTTTTTTCAATTTTAAAAATTCAGTCTACCGAATAGAACATGACCAGAGCATAGGAACGGATACCATGACTATCTATAGAAAAAGATCTGTAGTAAATTGAAATTGAAAAGAATATTTATCTCTATACTATTTAGAGATGCATCATCTAGCACGACCTTTTGTGAAGTAAAAAAAAAGAAACTACTCCTGACCCCATGCCCGAATAAAGTGTTAACGGGATGTTAATAAGTCATATAGAATTAATGGATTCATGGTAAAAAGTAAAATCCCTCTATGATACATTTTCTTACAATTAGATTTGTTTTTTGAATAAGAGAGGGATCAAATGGTATAGTTCTTTTGTTGGTAACTTGGAGGATTAGAAAGATGACTATTGCTTTCCAATTGGCTGTTTTTGCATTAATTGCTACGTCATTAATCTTACTGATTAGTGTACCCGTTGTATTTGCTTCTCCTGAGGGTTGGTCGAGTAACAAAAATGTTGTATTTTCGGGGACATCCTTATGGATTGGATTAGTCTTTCTGGTAGGTATCCTTAATTCTCTCATCTCTTGACCCTATTCATTCCAGATAATCCCCCCCCTCCGAATTCTTTCGGTTGTGCGAGATACATTAAAATGCAATATAATTCTTCAAAACGCATAACTCTTGAAATGCAAGCAAATAAAAAATGAAGAAAAAAATTAGGGGGGAGGGGTCAAGAAATCTTCTTATCAAATTGTACCGGAAAATAGGATAAATATAGAAAACTCTAATTCTATATATTTTTAGAATTCTATATATATTATTATATATATAATATTAATAATCCTTTTTTTTATATTCATTTTTCTTTTAATATTAAGAATATTATTAATATTCTTTTGATTTTTGGTTTTAGAATCAAATATTTTATATTCTTTGATATTCTAATCAATATAATTTTCTAATATAATAAATAGAATTTTAAGAAATTCTATTTATTATATTATTTATATTATTTTTTTTTTATAAATTTATATTTATAAAGAATAAGAATAATTAAATACGAATAATAAAGAATAAAGAAATTCTATCTAATTATCTATTAATTATATATTAATAAACAATTATATATTAATATATAATTAGATAAGATCTAAGAATAAGAGATAAAAGAATATTAATTGAATTCAAAATTTTTGGTAAGTGGAATGGCCGGGAAGAGAGTATTCTACATAATTATTCACAAATATGATCCACACATTGCGTACCAAAAAGAGAAAGATAAAAATGCGGGTATAGTCGAATGGTAAAATTTCTCTTTGCCAAGGAGAAGACGCGGGTTCGATTCCCGCTATCCGCCTAGGGTAATGTATTTATATAAGATAAATTATTCAATAGAATTGACCGTGCTAGTATAGTGGTTCTGTACTCGCCCTTGTTTCTATTACTAAAAAAATGATAATGCATTATTAGTTAACAGAGTCAAACCCTCTTTTTTTGACAAAAAATTGTTGCGGAGAC